TCATGGATTGAGCCAAGTATCACAACTTCTTCTACCCATCCTGTATATTGTCCTTTTTGGTCTGTCTTGGAATACAAATTTATTACTAGACGAGATTTTACGAAAAAAGTTCTTCATATTCATAGGGAGAACAACTATTTTTTTTTTTGTGAATTTGACACAACAGGTGAGAAACCGCTATTTATAAATTAATAATTTAATTGAAAATAAAAAATTCTCTTTTGCGAGAACCCTGGGTATCACTTCACTATAATACAACAGAACCTTTTTTTTTCAAGACCCACTCGTTATTAGTTAATAATCCGAGTGATTGGATTTAGATCCATATTCTGATAGGAAACGATTCAAATGATTTTTTATCGAATGACTATTCATCTATTGTATTTTCATGTAAATAGGGGCAAGAAAGCTATATGGAAAAAAGATGGTTAAATTCGATGTTGTCTAATGGGGAGTTAGAATACAGGTGTAGGCTAAGTAAATCAATCGATAGTCTTGGTCCTATTGAAAATACCAGTATAAGTGAAGGACCCATTATAAATGATATGAATAAAAACATTCCTAGTCATAGTGATAGTGACAATTCTAGTTACAGTACTGTTGATGATTTAGTCGGCATTCGGAATTTCGTATCTGATGACACTTTTTTAGTTAGGGATAGTAATAGCAGCAGTTATTCCATATATTTGGATATTGAAAATCAAATTTTTGAGATTGACAACGATCCTTCTTTTGTAAGTGAACTAGAAAGTTCTTTTTATAGTTTTCATAACTCAATTTATCAAAAAAATGTATCTAAGAGTGATAATTCCCACTATGATCGTTACATGTATGATACTAAATATAGTTGGAATAATAACATTAATAGTTGCATTGACAGTTATCTTCGGGCTCAAATCTGTATTGATAGTTACATTTTAAGTGGTAGTCACAATTACAGTGACAGTTACATTTATAGTTACATTTGTGGTGAAGGTGGAAATAGTAGTGAAAGTGAGAGTTCCTGTATAAGAACTAGCACGGATGGAAGTGATTTAACTAGAACAGAAAGTTCTAATGATCTAGATCTAACTCAAAAATACAGGCATTTGTGGGTTCAATGCGAAAATTGTTATGGATTAAATTATAAGAAATTATTAAAATCAAAAATGAATATTTGTGAACAATGTGGATATCATTTGAAAATGAGTAGTTCGGATAGAATCGAACTTTTGATTGATCCGGGTACTTGGGACCCTATGGATGAAGACATGGTCTCTTTGGATCCCATTGATTTTCATTCGGAGGAGGAACCTTATAAAGATCGTATTGATTCTTATCAAAGAAATACAGGATTAACTGAGGCTATTCAAACAGGCACAGGTAAATTAAATGGTATTCCCGTAGCAATTGGGGTTATGGATTTTCAGTTTATGGGGGGTAGTATGGGATCTGTAGTAGGCGAGAAAATCACCCGTTTGATCGAGTATGCTACCAATAAAATTTTACCTCTTATTTTAGTGTGTGCTTCTGGAGGAGCACGCATGCAAGAAGGAAGTTTGAGCTTGATGCAAATGGCAAAAATATCTTCCGCTTTATATGATTATCAATCAAATCAAAAATTATTCTATGTATCAATCCTTACATCTCCTACTACTGGTGGGGTGACAGCTAGTTTTGGTATGTTGGGGGATATCATTATTGCCGAACCCAATGCCTACATCGCATTTGCGGGTAAAAGAGTAATTGAACAAACATTGAATAAGACAGTCCCTGAGGGTTCACAGGCGGCTGAATATTTATTCCATAAGGGCTTATTCGATCTAATCGTACCACGTAATCCTTTAAAAGGTGTTTTGAGTGAGTTATTTCAGCTCCACACTTTCGTTCCCTCGAATAAAAATTAAAGCCTTACTTAAAACTTAAAAGAATTATTTTTTTTTTGTGACGAACAAGTAGTTATTTAGTTTATAGGAATCAAAGTAAAAATCCGAAGAATGGATTTTTCTTTGGTAACATAAGATTTAATTGTAGAAAGAATCATGCGGAGAAAATTTTTTACCAATATTCCTGATTAGTAATTAGGAACCCCCATCAAACAAAATAAAAAAGCGAATTATTTCTTCCGAAAAATTAGGCAAAGGGAATAAAATAAATTTCATGCTCCCTTGTTACATTAGATGTGTATATATAATTCAACTATAGCAAATAGTGGCATAGAGTCTTGCATCTTTCTACATCTCTCGAAGATCCCTAGTTTTACTAAGAATACCTGTTGTTGGATCGGATTATAACGTTTTTTGGGGTAATTTGTAAGAAAATCTTTATTAAATTTTATTAAATCCAAATTATAAGACAAGATAAAGATAATAAATAAAATAATACAAAAGTGTATTATGATACATATATTTCATGTCGAAAGATGAGTAAGTCTATTTATTTAATTCGACATTCCTCATTCCTTTTCTATATATATATATTCACGTAGATATTACTTAGTATAATTATATATGAATTATAATAATTATAAGATACCTTTTATAACAATCAATAACAGGTAAAAATATTAATATAACAATTAATATAACAATAAATAACAGGTACAAATATTAAGTCGAGGTATCCATTCTATGACAACTCTCACCAACTTACCCTCCATTTTTGTGCCTTTAGTGGGCCTAGTATTTCCGGCAATTGCAATGGCTTCTTTATCTCTTCATGTTCAAAAAAACAAGATTTTTTAAATACGATGGTGCCAAATCTCGTCTATTTTTTTTTTTCAAAACTTAGACTTTGACTATAACACAGCTATCTATTTAGTAGATAGACTAGAGTCTAACATGTGGCTTACTAGGAACATAGGCGATTATACATGCGTAAACATGATATCTGAGTAAATGAATTATAAGTATTTGAAAATGGAAAATATATAATAGATCGGGATGGGTGGCGACGAATGTTTGAGATGTAAAGTCAATATATCTATATGTATGTAGGTATCTATAGGGAATCATATAAAGGTGATGTTATTAAGATCTAAGCAATTCGATGAATTACTCCTAAAGTAAAGGTTCACATCAAAATATTGCTAGTTGATTAGAGTTATTTCGGAAATAAAAAAAAAGTAAAATGTATTTTTGTTATTCTATCAATTCCAATAAACTGCAACGAGATCTAGTATGAGTTGGCGATCAGAACGTATATGGATAGAATTTATAAGAGGATCTCGAAAAATCAGCAACTTCTGCTGGGCCTTTATCCTTTTTTTAGGTTCATTAGTGTTTTTATTGGTTGGAACTTCCAGTTATCTTGGTAGGGATTTGATATCTTTATTTCCGTCTCAGCAAATAATTTTTTTTCCACAGGGGATCGTGATGTCTTTCTATGGGATCGCAGGTCTCTTTATTAGCTCCTATTTGTGGTGCACAATTTTGTGGAATGTAGGTAGCGGTTATGATCGATTCGATAGAAAAGAAGGAATAGTGTGTATTTTTCGTTGGGGGTTTCCTGGAAAAAATCGTCGAATCTTCCTCCGATTCCTTATGAAAGACATTCAGTCCATCAGAATAGAAGTTAAAGAGGGTATTTATGCACGTCGTGTCCTTTATATGGAAATCAGAGGCCAAGGGGCCATTCCCTTGACTCGTACCGAGAAGAATCTGACCCCACGAGAAATTGAGCAAAGGGCTGCCGAATTGGCCTATTTCTTGCGTGTACCAATTGAATGAAGTATTCTTTTTTGAAAAATGAAGTTCAGAATGAATGCTTTCTTAGTTCGTAGCAAGAGGGATAAAACGGAAATGAAAGAATACCCTTTTTTCTAGACCATAGTAATAGTATTACTTAACTGGAATTTCTTCAGAATACTCAAATTTCTTCAGTACGTATGTAAATTCACTCCACAGTCACAAAAGTGGACTCTTTGTTATTTTCTTTCTGTATTATTTAGAAATTCAAGGACTAACCAATGAATCACAAATCAAAAACTAAAAAACAGGGAATGGATTCATAATAGTATCCATATGACTTGTAATAGAACTTATGTTTGATATAAATATTAGTAGTGTATAGAGTTAACGAATGAAGTGAGTTGATTAAAAAATCAAAGACGAAAAAATGGCAAAAAAGAAAACATTCATTCCCCTTCTATATCTTGCATCTATAGTATTTTTGCCCTGGTGGATCTCTCTTTCATTTAATAAAAGCCTAGAATATTGGGTTACTAATTGGTGGAATACCGGGCAATCCCAAATTTTTTTGAATGATATTCAAGAAAAGAGTATTATAAAAAAAGTTATAGAATTAGAGGAACTCTTTCTCTTGGACGAAATGCTAAAGGAATACCCAGAAACACATCTACAAAAGCTTCGTATCGGAATCTACAAAGAAACGATCCAATTGATCAAAATGCACAACGAGGATCGTATCCATACGATTTTGCACTTCTCGACAAATATAATCTGTTTCGTTATTCTAAGTGGTTATTCTATTCTTGGTAATGAAGAACTTGTTATTCTTAACTCTTGGGTTCAAGAGTTCCTATATAACTTAAGCGACACAATAAAAGCTTTTTCTATTCTTTTATTAACTGATTTATGTATAGGATTCCATTCGCCCCATGGTTGGGAACTAATGATTGGTTCTGTCTACAAAGATTTTGGATTTTATCATAACGATCAAATTATATCCGGTCTTGTTTCCACTTTTCCAGTCATTCTTGACACAATTTTAAAATATTGGATCTTCCGTTATTTAAATCGTGTATCTCCCTCACTTGTAGTGATTTATCATTCAATGAATGACTGAAAAATCTAATGTTTGTTACTTTGTACATAAGTCATTGTACTTATTCCTTCTACCCATCCAGAAGGATGCCTCCTATATTCGAGTAACATTATTTCAGTAAATAGCAGAATCATGGATAGGGAACTATACTAGGGACCTACCAAATTTTATTGTAGAAATTTTTGGGCTCAATGATTGGACCATGCAAACTAGAAATACCTTTTTTTCTTCGATAA